AAAATAAGAGGTTTTGTCGTTATAGAACACGGAATTCAATGGAAGCAATGATAAATAAATACAAATAGAAAAGGAAAGGGAGGAAATACAAAAAAATAGAAGAGAAAAGTCATACAAAGTTATATACAAATCACTACCCCCTTTTTTGTATTTCCTTAATTTATTTCCTTAATTGAATTTAGGTTGATTAGGACGAAGTTCCTTAAAAACCTCCGCCTTCTTTAAAATATCCTGAACAGTTCCTGTAGGTTGAGCCCCTTTTTCAAGGAAATATAAAATAGCAGGAACATTTAAATAAGTTTGATTCTTTATCGGATCATAAAAACCTACTTTCCGAATATCTTTTCCTTCTCTTCGGGATCGAACATCAATTGCAACGATTCGATAGACGGCTCATTGGGATAGATGTAGATGAACAACACCCCCCCTAGAAACGTATAGGAAGCTTTCTCCTCGTACGGCTCGAGAAAATGATTGATTCGAGGTTTTGTCTCTGTATGGAATTCTATCTAAGAAATGACAACCGGGTCCATAAAATGATCAAATCAATTAAAGATGTAAGTCTTTTTTTTCTTCTTTCTTCCTGAAAATGAAAAAGAAAGCATTCGTACTCTCATAACTCAAGTTGGATAACTTTCAAACAGTTCAAAGGAAAATCTTTCGAAAATTTCATTTATTGAGCGGTCTTTCCTCTTTTTTTGTTTGTCTCGTTTAAAATTGGATTCTTCAGTCTGATCCAGTTATTAAGACAATTAAAAAGGTGTTTCCTTGTTCTGGGATCCTTTATCTTTGTTTTATTTTAAATCATTGGGTTTAGACATTACTTCGGTGCTTTTTAATCCTTTCAAAATGGCAGCAACATACCCTTTTTTCGATTTCTATGAAAGAATCCTACAAGACGATGGATTCCCTCGTGAAACACTTTGGATCGAAAAAGTTTGATCAATTCCAAGAAATTTTTTAATTTTAAACTTGCTCGAATTGGATTCTTTCGATTTACATACCGAAGATACATTTACGAAGTTTTTTCAATTTTTTTATTGATTGGCATTAACCCTAGATCCTTGCCCCGAGAAATAAATTAATACTTTCTACTCGAGCTCCATCATGGACTATTTACATTCCAAGACAACAAAAAACGAGGCGTTCTAGTGAAACAGAACCAATGATGTCGAGCCAAGAGCACCTTCATTCCTACATAAAATGGTGGATGTACAACTCCACAACGGATCGTGTCCTTCAAGTCGCACGTTGCTTTCTACCACATCGTTTCAAACGAAGTTTTACCATAACATTCCTCTAAGAACCGGTATGGAATTGATTCAATTATGGAATCATGAATAGTCATTGGTTGGGCTGATGTATAAACACCAAAATCTATAGTATTTTCTATATCTTCTATATCTTTCTATATCTATAGTATATAGATATAAAGAATACTATAGATATAGGTGGATATATATTTTTCTAAAGAAGTCTTAGTAAGACCCCATCGCTAATATTAATTTGTCTAACATATTATATTAATTAATATATCATAAATAATTTTTTTATATTTATATAAATAATAAAAAATAAGACGAATAAAAGATAAGTCTTTTTTTTTATTGAATCATCAACGATTTCAATGATTTAAAATAGATAAATACACCAAACAACAAATCCAATTTTTTTTATGAGATGGATAAAAAAGATTAATGTAAGGTAAGATTTTAATTCGTATTCTTTTTTTTTTTCATCTGATTGATAAAATCCAAAGAATGGGGAGGGTTTCGTATCTATCAATTCGATCAAATAGACTGAGCAATTGTCACCGTTTATAGATATTGAAATGAACGCCTTCCCATTACTGATTAACTTCTATCTACCCCATTCTATGGGACTAATGCAGCATAAATCAAAAGAAAAGAAGGGGGTGTCCTAGTCTTTTTTATTTTTACGAAATGCGAGCTGTCTAGGCACAAAGCCAAACAAGTCCAGATTAAGTCCAGTTTTTGCTCCTTTTTTTGCTATTTTAGCCTAACTCATTGATTAAGAATTAAGAGACTTAGTGAATTTAATTAGTACCAAAAACCCCCTCTTGGCGAAAAGTCAAGAAATCTACAAAAAAGAAAATTGAATCTAATTAGGCTAATTTAGGAGGTAGAGAATACGAGATAGGAAATATGGATTCTTCCGCATCTCGATTCAGTTAAAAAAAAAAGATTCATCGAAGAAAAAAATAAGAAACAACAATAACATTCCAGCTAACATTTCGATTTTAAACAGAACATTGTTAAAAAAGCAATCTATATTCTCATAGAATATATATGTTCTGGGACGGAAGGATTCGAACCTCCGAATAGCGGGACCAAAACCCGTTGCCTTACCACTTGGCCACGCCCCATTTAGATTTATATGCGATACTAATAAAGTATATTGCTGGTTTTGTTTGTTTGTCAACTGTAGTCCAAATATCTATAGAATAGGTTGTTATTAGGATTTTGCTATGTTTTTGGTG